TAGCAGGTAAAGTTTTTTGAATATCAAGTTGCAAATTTTGATGGTAAAGCTTGCTTCTTTATCTTTGAAGGATAATGGTTTGTATAACCTATTGCTTTATAGTAGTATGGGGGTTGAAATTAACATTAGAAAAGAGACTATGTTAATGTTTGATGATATTGTAAATAATTTTCTGTTATTTAGGGATTTTTTTGTGTTTTGTTTATTTAATATTTTTAGATAGAAAATTCGAAAGTAAATAAAGATGTTTACACATCTTATTATAATTATTAATAATATGGTTATTTTATTAAATTTTCTTTCTGTGATGAATATTAAAATTAGTCATTTGGGTATAAATCCTAATAAAGGTGGGATCCCTCTGAATGATATTACATTTATTATTAGTGATTTTCTGATATTTTCTTTAGATAAATATTTAATATTAGTTTTTGAGCATTCATTTGTGATTATTGCTAAGATAGTTGAATAAATAAGGAAGTAAAATATAAATATTTTTGTTCTTTTTTCTCCGGATAGTAGTATCCATCTTATGTGTCTAATAGATGAATATGTTATTAGGGTTTTTAAATTTAAAGTTATTAGCTGAAGGATTGTACCTATTAAAATTGAAAGGTTAATGATAATGTTCATTATCATTAATGATGAGGTTTTTAATAGTAGAAAGGTGGGGGCTATTTTTTGTAATCTTAAAAAGATGAGGGTATTTTGTCATCTCATTTTACGGATGATGGGAGGTATTCATTGATATGTTGGAGCAGCTCCTCTTTTAATAATTATTCTAAAGACTAAGAGAATTGAGGTGTCTCATGAGAATATTCTTATTCTTCTTTCGGTGAATATCTTTATTCTTATAGCTAGAATAATTATTATTGATGCTATTCTTTGGATTAAGAAGTATTTTATTATTTCTTCTCTTTCATTTTTTTTGTTTATTAGTGAGATGAATGCAAATGTGTTGATTTCTAGGATTCTTCAAATAAATAGTCAGTTTTTTCTTGTTATTAAAATTGGAGGTGAAACTAGAATGGTGATTCATTTAGAGATGTATAAGAAGGTTAACTTTCAATGAGGTATGAACCCATTAGCTTTACATAGCTTATCTTATATACCACTTTTTCCTTTTTTTTTTGGAAAAAGTGGAGTAAACATATGATTTCTCTTTTATATCTTATCAGAATATAGTTTATTATGTTTTACTTTTGGTGTTTAGTCATGTCAAATTTTGATTTTGAAGGTTTTGAAGTAATTTTTCTTTGTTTTTCTTTTTCTTTTTTGTTTATTTAATTTTAGAGTTTTTTAGGTTTTACCTTTTGTATTAGGGGATAAAGATTTTTTGATTGTTTTCTTTTCTCGATGTTTTTTTGATCTATATTTTATTGTTGTATGTTGAATTATTTAATTTCTTATAGTTGTTATATGCTGTCGATTAAATTCTTCTAGTTTAATTTTTTAGAAGGGGTTTAGCTTTTCTTTTTACTTGTTTTTCTTATTTATTATTTTATTAATATTAGTTTTTATTTTGTGTTTTAACTTATTATTGTTTTATTGTTTCTTTGGTTTTTCTATTTTTATTTGTATGTTCTTTTTATGATTTTATTATTAGTAGATTTTTTAGTTTTTTATTTTGTGTTTCTTTATTTTTAAGTTTTGTTTTTTAATTAGTAAAAAGTGGGAGTAAATGTTTATCAAAATCTTTTCTATAGTTTTTTTTAGTTATCTCTGCTCTATGAATATTTAATAGCCATGGTAATTTGACTATGCTAAGGTAGCGAAATCATTAGAATTTTAATTGGATTCTTGTATGAATGGGATTATATTCTTACTTTTTGGTTTATTAATGTTTGAATTTGTTTTTCATTTGAAAAGTTTTTGAAGATTTTTAAAAGACTAAAAGACCCTTGGATTTTTATTTTTTCTTTTAATTCATGTATTTTTATTTATTATGTTTATGGGTGATTATTTATTTGGGGTAAACTTTTATTTTAATATAATTTTTTATGTTTTTTTATCTTCTTTTTTGTTTTATGTATAAATACCTAAGGGATAACAGCATAATTTTTCTGGAGAGTTCTTATCTATAGAAGTTTTTATGACCTCGATGTTGGTTTGTTCTTCCTATTTGAGGTAGAATGTAAGTTAGGTGATCTGTTCGATCATTAAAAGGACACATGAACTGAGTTCAAGTCGGCGTGAGCCAGACTGGATTTTATCTTTTGATTTTTTAGTCTTTTTTAGTACGAGAGGAATGATTAGTTTTCTTTTAGGTCGATGTGGCAGAATTTACTTGTGAAGAGTTTAAGTCTCTTTTATGTTTTTACCTTCGACTTTGATTTTTTCTTTTCTTTTTATTTTATTGTTTGTTTTAATTTCTATTGCTTTTTTCACTCTTTTTGAGGTGAAAGGTTTAGGTTCTTTTCATTTGCGGGTTGGTCCTGATAAGGTTTTCTTTGTTGGTGTATTTCAGCCTTTTGCTGATTTTTTAAAGTTGTTTTTTAAATCTTCTTATGTTCTTTCTTTTTATTATTTCTTTTTTTTCTTTTTTTCTCCCTGTTTTGGTGTTTTTTTGAGTTTTTTTATTTGGTTGAATTATTTTTCTTTATTTTCCTTTTTTTCTTTTTCCTTTGGTGTTTTATTTTTCTTTTTTTTATCTAGTTTGTCTATTTTCTTTTTATTGTTTAGAGGTTTGTTTTCTGGTTCTGTTTATTCTAAGTTGGGGTCTTTTCGTGCTTCTTCTCAGGCTGTTTCTTATGAAGTAGGAATGATTTTTATCTTTTTGGGGTTCTTGTTTTTTTTTCCTTCTTTTAGTCTATTTGTTTTATTTTTTGAAGGATGAGGTGTGTATTTTTTTCTTTTGAGATTTCCTTTATTTTTTTGTTGATTTTTTTCTTGTATTGCTGAAACTGGTCGTTCTCCTTTTGATTTTGTAGAAGGTGAGTCTGAGTTAGTGTCTGGATTTAACACTGAGTATTTTTCTGAGTATTTTGTTTTTATTTTTCTTGGTGAGTACTCTTTTATTATTTTTCTTTGTTTTTTAACTTCTTTTTTCTTTGGTATGGGATTTTATTTTTTGAGGGTTTTCTTGTTTGGTATAATTTTTGTTTGAGTGCGGGCTTCTTTCCCTCGTTTTCGATTTGATATGTTGATAATGTTTTGTTGGAAGAATATGTTGCTTTTTGTAATATGTTTAGTTTATTTTTGTTTTTTTTTTTCTTTGTTTTAACAAAAGTTAGTTTATATAGAATGTTGGCTTTGGGTGCTTTTGGATTATTCTTTTGATTTATTGTTTTTGGAATTTTATTTAAAGTGGGCTCTTTATGAGTGTTGTTCTTTTCTCAGGATTTGAATTTAAAGGTATTTTCGTTTTAGTTTTATCTTATCAAATGGCGTGCCAGCAGTTGCGGTTATACGATTAAGTTTTAAAATCTTTTTTGAAAAGTTAATTTATTCTTTTATATTGAAGGAATTTGGGTGGAATTATTTTCCTTTTTTTCTTTTTGGTTTACTTTTTAAGTTTTTCTTTAGAAGAGGATTAGATACCCTTTTATGATTTTTTTAGGTATTTTTGGATGATCTTTAAACCTAAGGATTCTGGCGGTTCTTTTTCTTTTCAGAGGGGCTTGTTTTTTAATCGATAGTCCTCGTTATAATTTACTTTTTTTATTAGTTTGTATACCTCCGTTTGAAGATGAATATTAGTTTTTCTTTCTTTTAAAAGGTTTTTTTAATTCAGGTCAAGGTTCAATGTATAATTTAGGAAAAATTAGCCATACATTTTATTTCTTTTTTCTTAGGAGGTTTTAGGATTTGTTGGTAAAGAATTAATGGTATTTTTTTTTGAACTAGTAAAAAAGGATGTACATATCGCCCGTCACTCTTTTAAAAAGATAAGTCGTAACAAAGTAGTTGTATCGGAAGATGTATCTTGTTTTAAACTTTCTAGAGGATCTCTGATACTTATTTTCAAGATAAGGAAAAAGAAAGTTATGTATTTATTAAAAATAAGAAGTAGGATACTCTTAGAATTTTTCTAATTGTTCTAAATGGTTCTTCAATTTGTTTTGCTCCTGCTCATGTTAATAGCAAAAAGGATGAGGCTGTTGATCAAAATATGATTTTTTTTTTAGGAGAGAATTTTGATGAGCTTTTCTTTTTCTTCTTTATAGTTAATGGTGCTAGTATTATAATTCTTAATAGTAGAGCTACCACTCCTCCTAATTTGTTAGGGATTGATCGTAGGATTGCGTAAGCAAATAAGAAATATCATTCTGGTTGAATGTGGATTGGAGTTAGTATTGGGTTTGCTGGATTGAAGTTTTCTGGATCTCCTAAAATGAATGGATTTATGAAGCATGTTATTATAAATGTTGATATTAAGATTGTTGGTGCTAGAATATCTTTTCATGAGAAGTATGGGTGAAATCTTATTTTTTCTTTATTATTTATGATTCCTAGGGGATTAGATGATCCATTTTCATGTAGGGATATGATGTGAATTAATATTAGTGCTGAAATTAACATTGGTAATAGAAAGTGTAGAGAAAAGAATCGGTTTAAAGTGGCATTATTTACTGAGAATCCTCCTCATAATCATTTTACAATTTCTTCTCCTAAAAATGGGATGGCTGATAGAAGGTTTGTAATTACAGTTGCTCCTCAAAAAGATATTTGTCCTCATGGAAGTACGTATCCTAAGAATGCTGTTCCTATTAATATTAATAGAATTATTATTCCTCTTAATCATGTTTCCTTTTTTAAAAATGATGAAAATATAATCCCTCGTCTAATGTGAATGTAGATGAAGATGAAGAATAAAGAGGCTCCGTTTATGTGAATTAATCGTAAGATTCAACCTGAGTAAACTTCTCGTGTTAAGTTGATGGTTGATTCGAAGGCTATTGATGACTCTGGAGTGAAGTGTATCGAAATTATAATTCCTCTGATGATTTGAATTATTAAGTTTATTCCTAGTAAAGATCCTATATTTCATATGTATGAGATATTTGTAGGTGAAGGTAATATGAGAATTCTTTCTTTTGAGATTTTTATTACTGGGGTTAAATTGTGGGTTTTTTTCTTCATTATTTAATTCTTTTTGATGGTGAGAATGGGTTTATTGATATTTTTGATGCAAATGTTATTGTTATAATAATAATTATCATGATTATTATAATTGAATTGTTAATTTTTATGAAGAGTGTATTGTTAATTATATTTATTTGATCTTGTGGTTTTATTTTTATGGAAATTGTAATTATTGTAATTACTATTACTATGGTTCCTTTGTTTACTTTTTGGTTTATTCTTTCGTTTGAGTTTATTGAGATAACTATGATGTAAATGATTATTATTCCTCCTACTGTTAATATTAATATTATAAATCTTATTCAAATTACCTTTATTGTTTTAATTATGAAGAAGGTTCTTGTTATTGTTGTGAGAATTAAAGAGCAAATTATGATGATTGAGTTTTCTGATAGAATGAATATTGTTCTGAATAAGTATATTATTATTTCCATTATTATTATATAACAGTGCTTTTAGCTTTTTTTGATTGTAAGTCAATTTTCTCTGTTAGTTAAATTTAAGGAATTTCGAATTCTTTTTAGCTTTGGCTTTAGCTTATGGGGTTTTTTTTTATCCTTCCTTTTGGTCTTTTTTTCAGAAGGAAAAATAGTTTATTAGAGTTTGTTGTGTTAAAATTTCTTTTAATTGTTTTTTTTCTGTTAAAAGGTTTTGATTATTTGTATTGTTTCTTTTATTATGATTCTTTTTCTTGATCTATGTTATTATTATCTTTTTTAATTTGTTTTTTTATGCTTTTAGGAAATATGATGTTTATTTTCTTTGATCTTTCTTTTAATTTTGTCTTTTTAGTTTTTCTTATATTTTTTTCTTTATTTTCATTGTTTTTATCTTCTAATTTGTTTTTGTTTTATGTTTTATTTGAATTTTCAGTTTTACCTGTTTTTTTTATCATTTGTGGTTTGGGTTTTAGATTTGAGCGTTTGGAATCTGCTATTTATATACTTGTTTATACTTTATTTTTTTCTTTACCTTTTGCGGTTTTTTTATTTATTTTGTTTTTTAGTGTAAAGGACTTATCTTTTTTTTTATATTCTTTTACTTATTTTTCTAGATGGGATTATTTTTTTGTTTTCTTTTCTGTTTTAATGTTTTTTGTAAAAATTCCCTCTTTTTTTCTTCACTTATGGTTACCTAAGGCTCATGTTGAGGCTCCTGTTTCGGGTTCGATGATTTTAGCAGGGGTTTTATTAAAATTGGGAGCTTTTGGTTTGTTTTTATATTTGCCTATCGTTTTTTTTCAAATACAATTATTTGTGGAGTTCTTTTTTGTTTGGGGTTTATTAGGAACTTTGTTGTCCTCTTTGGCGTGCTTTTTTCAGGTTGATTTGAAGAAGATAATTGCTTATATGTCTATTATACACATAGGTATTGTCATTTCTGCTCTTTTTTCTTTTTGTGATTTTTCTTTTCAAGGGGTTTTAATGATGTTATTGGGTCATGGTTTTGTTTCTTCGTCTTTATTTTTATGTTTAAATTTTTGCTATGAACGTAGTTTTTCTCGGGGTATTTTTGTGAACAAGGGGATTATGTTACTTTCTTCTAGATTATACTTTTGATTTAGATTGATTATTTCTTTTAATATTTCTGTTCCTCCTTCTATAAATTTTATTTCTGAATTGTTCTTAATTTTTTCTTTAGTTTCATTTTTAGATTTTAATATTTATCTTTTAATGTTTACTATCTTTTTTAATTCGGTTGTATCTTTTTATTTTTTTGTTTCTATATTCCATGGTTTTTCTTCTTATAAGTTCTTTTTTAGTAATTTGAGTATTAAGGAGATGTATTTAATTTTTGGGCATGTGATTCCTTTATTGTCTTTTTTATTTTTTATTTAAACTTAAAAAGAATGTAGTTTAACTATTTAAAGAATTAGCAGTTCTTTTTTCATTCTTTACTTGCAGTTTAGGAAATGTTAAGTTGTGATCTTAAAGAGAATCTAGTAAATTGTTAAGTTCATTTTATTAATGAATTTATTTATATTAAATTGTTTGTGGTTTTGTTCTTATAACATTTATATTTTCATGTAATTAGTTGTTGTATAATATACATATATATTATAATTTATATAGTAATAATTAATACTACTCGTATAATTAAACCTTTGCATTGATTGCATTCATAATCGACAGGTCATGATGAGTAATCAGTATTGTCTATAACTTATATACTAACGTCTAATACTACTCGTATAATTAAACCTTTGCATTGATTGCATTCATAATCGACAGGTCATGATGAGTAATCAGTATTGTCTATAACTTATATACTAACGTCTAATACTACTCGTATAATTTAAACCTTTGCATTGATTGCATTCATAATCAACAGGTCATGATGAGTAATCAGTATTAGTTAACAGTTCCATTTGTATTTACCTTATTATTTAAAGTTAGGAGTAATATAAGTTAAGTAAACAATGTATTATAAGTCAAAGTTAACTTTAAATTTATAACGAATGAAATGAAACATTTTAATATTACTTATTCATTTATATGAATGTCAAGGGGGAGCCCGGGAGGGCCCTATCTTTTTAATACCTCACCAATAAATGCAACATTACCATTATTCTTTTAATAACCTAAATAGAGTGAATTTTAAATACTTATACTATTTCTAATTAATAGTTTAAGTTTTACTTTTCATTAACATGAGACTTATGATTATGTAATATATTTGTAATTATTAATGTTCTAGAATAAATTATCATATATATTGTAATTCTATAGTGTTTTAAGTAAATCAAATGCTGATTACACAGAGCCTTCCTTTTAGAGAGTAAAAAAAAAAGGAAGGTTCTGTGTAATACTATATATAATATATGATTATGATTGAGATATTTTTACTTTGATGAAACTACCCCTTTACTAAGCAAAATGACTTGATAAAATCGAAATTGATGAGGATAGGAAATAACAAATTTTCAACTAATAGTATTATTATATGTTAAATTTAGAATTTAAAGATGATTGTTCTTAGTTGATATATTGATAGGATTTCTCTACTTTTTATTAACAGTAAAATGCTTTTAGCTTCTATCAAGTCTGAAAAGTTTTGTGAATGAAGAATTGTAAATTCTTAGGGAATTTTAGATAAGACATATTTTTCTTGAAATTACAAAGTTCATGTTTTTTTATAAACTATTATGTCTGTATCTAGAGCTTGACTGAAAGTGTAATTTTGAAGAAATTAAGTATTATGGTACATTACTTTGATCATTCGATTATCCCTATTTTTCATTCCAAAAGAGTTCTGGAGATTAATATTAAGATGATTATTGTTATGTTTCATAGTTTAGATGTTGAGTTTTCTTGATATTTTATAAATGGGATGAATAAAGAGATTTCTATATCAAAGATAATGAACAAGATAGCAATTATGAAGAATTGTCTGGAATATGGTGTGTTTTTTGTTGATTGGAAATCGAACCCACATTCAAATCCTCTTGATTTTTCCTTTTTTTTATCTTCTCTTTCTTTTAGAATCTTTCTTAAGTTTATTATAAATCAAGTTAAGGTTGTTCTTATAATTATTATATTTATTAGATTTATAAGATAAAGCTTTAGCTTTCTTTGAGTGCAATTCAAATTCTTTTATCTTATGGGATTTTGGGGGATGAGAGTGTTTTTTTATGTATTTTTGTGTGGTATTTTTTCTTTTATGTTTTTTCATTGTCATTATTTATTTATCTTGATTAGTTTTGAATTGATAATAGTTTCTGTTTATTTTGTTTTTTCTCTTTTTCTTTATTCTGGGGTTGGTGGCTTTTCTTTTTTTGTTATGTTTTTAATTGTTATAGTTTGTGGAGCAGCTTTTGGGGTTGTACTCCTTTTAAATTTTGTTCGTTTTAGAGGGAATGATATATTTGTAGGAATTATATGATTTTATAATCTTTGGGTTTTGTTTTTTCTTTTTTTCTATTTATTTTTCGGAATGATATATTTGTAGGAATTATATGATTTTATAATCTTTGGGTTTTGTTTTTTCTTTTTTTCTATTTATTTTTCATTTGATGTTTTTTTATTTTTTCTTGTTGTTTTTTTATTCTGGGTATGTGATTAGTTTTTCTTTTTTGAGGATATTTGATTTAGATTTAGAGTTTGTATTTGTATTTGATTTTTTGTCTTTGAGTTTTTCTAGTTTTATTTTATTAATTTCTTCTATTGTTTTTATTTACTCTGATTATTATATGATGGGTGATTTATTTTACAAGCGTTTTCTTTTAATTTTATTTATATTTGTTATTTCAATGATGATTTTGGTCTTTGGTTTTAGATTTTTCTCTATTATGGTGGGGTGAGATGGTTTGGGTTTGGTTTCTTTTTTTTTGGTTATTTACTATAATAATTTTACATCATTAAAATCTGGTCTTTTGACTGTTTTGAGTAATCGTGCTGGTGATTTAGGTATATTATTCTCTTTTTATTACTTATTTTTAGATGGTAGATGGAGATATTTAAATTTTTCTTTTGGGGATGTTTATCTTTTGTGCTTTTTTTTGATTTTTGCTTCTATAACTAAAAGTGCTCAGTTTCCTTTTAGAGCTTGGCTTCCATCTGCTATGTCTGCTCCTACACCTGTTTCTTCTTTGGTTCATTCTTCTACTTTAGTAACGGCGGGGGTATATTTGTTGATTCGTTATTATTATTCTTTGTCTTTCTTTTTTTCTTCTTTTTTGTTTTGTGTATTATCTTTATTCACTATGTTTTTTAGTGGTTTGTTGGCTGTGTTTGATTCTGATATTAAGAGGATTGTGGCTATATCTACTCTTAGACAGTTGGGATTTATGATGTTTTCTATTTCTTTTGGTGAGTGAATTTTGGGGTTTTTTCATATGTTATGTCATGCTTTATATAAGTCTTTGTTGTTTCTTAGATGTGGGTCCTTTATCATTTTAGGGTCTGGAAGACAAGATTTACGGTTTAAGGGGGGTTTGTCTTTTTCTTCTCCTTTTATATTTATTATTTTTGTGTTTTCTTCTTTTAGACTTTTTGGTTTTCCTTTTTTAACTGGATTTTTTTCTAAGGATTTTATTTTGGAGTTTTCTTTTATTGGGGGTTGGGGATTTATTTTTATGTTAATCTTGGTTTTTTCTTGTTCTTTTTCTTTGGTTTATAGTTTGCGTGTCTTCTTCTGGGGTCTTTTTTTTTATAATATGTTTACTTCTGGGGTTTCTTTTCTTTCTATAAGAAAAGTTTTGTATTTTATGTTTATTTTATTTTTTTGGTCTTTATTTTGGGGTTATTTTTTGGGGTCGTTAATGTTTTTTGATTCTTTATTTTTTGTGTTTTCTTTTTTTAAGGTTTTTACTTTCTTTGTTTTTATTCTTGGTTTTGTATTTTTTATTGTTTTTATTTCATTTACTTTTGGTTTTTTCTCTTTAGTTTTTTCTGATTTCTTTTTTTTATATTCTATGTCTTCTTTTTTTTCTTCTTATTTTTCTAAGTTTTGGGTTAATTTTTCTAGTTATGATTTGTTTTGATTAGAGTTTTTTGGTCCTAAGGTTTTCTTGAATTTTAATTTTCTTTCTTATTTTCTATTAGGGTTTGAAAAAAGCTTTAGAAAGTTCTTTTATTTATTTTTGGGTTTAGTTTTTATTTGTTTGTTTTTCTTCTTTTTTTGATTTTTAAACAGAGCTTTTGGCTTGTTATTAATTGGAAGTTAATTTATTCTGTTTTTCTTCTTATAACTTTTTATATGAAAAATAAATGTACTTTTTATACTAAAGAAGAAGGATACAGTTCTGCTTCATCAATAAATTGTTGAATATAATAGTAATCAAACTACATCTACAAAATGTCAGTATCAAGCGGCTGTTTCTATTCTGATTATTCGTATCTTTCTATATTTTTTGTTTAAGATTTGATTTATTCTGATAATTAAGAAAGTTGTTCCGATGATTACATGGAGTCCGTGAAACCCTGTAGCTACGAAGAATGTTGATCCACATACTGAGTCTCACATGGAGAATGGAGCTTGTCAATATTCTATTGATTGTAGACAGGTAAAGTAAATTCCTAAAACAATTGTTATAATTATTCTTTTCACTCTTCTATTATAGTTTGATTTTAATAATGAGTGGTGGGCCCATGTAATTGAGACTCCTGATGATAGTAAAATGATAGTATTTAATAGGGGAATGTTGAATGGGTCAAAAAGATTGATTCCTATTGGGGGTCATACTATACCTAATTCTGAGTTAGGTGCTAATGATCTTTGAAAGAATCTTCAGAAAAATGAGAAGAAAAATAGTACTTCTGATACGATGAATAGAATTATACCTAATTTTAGTCCTTTTCTTGTAATCGTCATGTGAGCTCCTTCTATTGAGGATTCTCGAAAAACATCTCGTCATCATTGGGTGGCACATAAAATGGTACATAAGAATGAAATTATTAGGGGTTTAGATCTTTTAAATTGTATAGATATGATTATTGAGTGAGTAAGAGATATTGCTGAAATAGAGGACATAATTGGTCATGGGCTTTCGGTAACTATGTGAAATGGGTGAAATTTTTTCATTAATTAATTTCCGTTGAATATAATGTAATTAAAGTTATGAACACATAGGCTTGAATGATTGATACGCAGATTTCTAGAAAAGTTAATATTATTGATACAGGTAAGTTTAGCATAAACATATTTTTTCTTCTAATGGATATGTTTCCCAATAAAGATAATAGTAGATGTCCTGCTAATATGTTTGCTGTTAATCGTACAGATAAAGTAATTGGTCGAATAATTTGTCTGATTAGTTCGATTATGATTATAATGGGTATTAATATATTGGGCGTTCCTATTGGGAGGAGGTGTGATAATATGTGTTTGGTATTTTTAGACCATCCTAAAATTAGAAATGATATTCATATAGTGAGTGACATGGGGATATTTACATTGATTTGTGAAGTAATGGTAAAGTTGAATGGTAGAAGAGATAGAAGGTTGATCATTGTAAGATTGGTAAAAATTACTACTATTATTTTTATTGAAAATGGTGTTTTATTTGGTATTATTGATTTAATTTCTTTTTTTAGATTATTTATTATTATTTTTATTAAGATTTGTAATTTGTTGTTTTTTATTTCACTTATAAATAATGCTGTTATTGATATGGGGATTATCACTCAGGCTATGTTTATATGGTAGGTTGATGGATCAAATATTGAAAATAAGTTTGTTATCATTTCCATTCGATTGTTTTATTTGAGATAAGTTTTTTATTTTTGTTGTTTTTTTGGGTATATGAGAATTTGGGTAATATGTGGATGGATATTATTATTGTTATTGATAAAATTAATCAATCTATTGGTGATACTTGTGGAATAAAAGTGTGCTTTGGCAGTTTCTCACTGACAGTGAGATGTATTTTTTATACTAACACTTTCTTTTAGGAATTTTTCATTTTTTGGCTTAAGAGGCCAATGCTCTTTTCAGCCACTAAAAGAGATTATTTTGATTCTTTTATAAAATTCTGTTGGAGGAATGGCGGAGATTGTGATTGGTATAAAAGAGTGATTTGTTCCGCAAATTTCTCTACATTGGCCTGCTATAATACCAGTTCGTTTAATGTTAATGAAAAGTTGGTTTAATCGTCCTGGAATGGCGTCTACTTTAACTCCTAGTGATGGGATGGTTCATGAATGGATTACATCAGAAGATGATGTGATGATTCGAATAGGTATTTTTGTGGGGCATACTATATGGTTGTTTGTTTGTAGTAGTCGTGGAGTTAATTCTTGGTTTATGAATGAATCAAATTGAATCTTTTCTACTTCTGAGTACTCATATCTTCAAAATCACTGGTGACCCATTGTTTTGATTGTTAGTACTGGGTGATTTATTTCATCTGCTATGTAAAGAATTTTTAGTGAAGGTATTGAGATGAAGATTAAAATTAATATGGGTAGGGTAGTTCAAAATACCTCTAGGTGTTGGTCTTCTGTATTTTTTAGATTAAAAAACTTTCTTAACACTGATGATAATAAAAGGTAAGCTGTTATAACTGTAATTGTTAAAATGATGATTATTATATGATCATGAAAGAAGGATATATTTTCTATTAATGGTGAGTTTCTATCTTGGAAAGATAAAGATATTCATATTGGCATTACTTTAGAGAGATGGAAATGGTTTGGTTAAAAGTATGTATGGGGGCGGGAGACTTATTTGTTCATTCTAATGAAGAGGAGTTATTTTGAAAGTAAATGATTTTTCGGGTGGAAGTTGTTCTTTCTCATAAAATAAAGATGAATAGTAATGTTGCTAATGATGATATGATTGATCCGATTGAAGAGATCGTATTTCAAAATGTAAAACTGTCTGGGTAGTCTGCGTACCGTCGAGGTATTCCATTTAATCCTAGAAAATGTTGTGGAAAGAAGGTTATATTTACCCCTAGAAATATGATTGCAAAGTGAATTTTTAATCATTTGGAGCTTATGGAAAGATTAAATAAGATGGGAACTCAGTGGGTAATTCCTGCGATAATAGCGAATACTGCTCCTATAGATAAAACGTAATGAAAATGAGCTACAACGTAGTATGTATCATGTAGAACCGTGTCAATTGATGAATTAGCTAAAATAACTCCTGTTATTCCTCCTACTGTGAATAGAAAAATGAAACCTAAAGATCATAGTACTGGGGGGTCAAATGAAATTGGGGATCCAGCAATTGTGGCTATTCAGCTGAAAATTTTAATTCCTGTGGGGATGGCAATGATTATGGTTGCAGCTGTGAAGTATGCTCGTGTATCTACGTCTATACCTACAGTAAATATATGATGTGCTCATACTAGGAATCCTAAAAGTCCGATGGCAAACATAGCGTAAGTTATTCTTAGTGGTCCTAAGGGTTCCTTTTTTCCTGAGTAGAAGCTAACGATATGAGAAATTATTCCAAATCCTGGTAAAATTAAAATATATACTTCAGGGTGCCCGAAAAATCAAAATAGGTGTTGATAAAGGATAGGGTCTCCTCCTCCTGCTGGGTCAAAGAATGATGTATTGAAATTTCGATCAGTTAATAGTATGGTAATAGCTCCTGCTAATACAGGTAAAGATAGTAAAAGAAGGATTACTGTTACTAGGATTGAATATACGAATAACGGTATTTGTTCTTTTTGTATATACTTAGGTTTTATATTTAGAATCGTCACTAGGAAGTTGATTGCTCCTAAAATGGAAGATACACCTGCTAGGTGAAGGGAAAAGATTGATAGATCAACAGATGATCCTCTGTGGGCGATGTTTCTAGATAAAGGAGGGTAAACGGTTCATCCTGTTCCAGCTCCTATATTAGTTAGTGATCCCGTGCATAAGAGAATTAAAGCCGGTGGTAATAATCAAAATCTTATGTTATTTATTCGAGGGAATGCTATATCTGGGGCTCTTAGTATTATTGGTACAAGTCAATTTCCAAATCCCCCAATTATTATTGGTATGACTATAAAGAAAATTATAATAAATGCATGTGCGGTAACGATTGTGTTATAAATTTGATCATTTCCCATTAGAGACCCAGGTTGTCCTAATTCTAAACGAATTAAAGCTCTTAGTCTGGCTCCCATTATTCCTGATCAAGACCCGAAGGCAAAGTATAATGTTCCAATGTCTTTATGGTTTGTTGAGTAAAATCATCGTGTTTTCAT